CTTTATAACTACGACCCATAATCTAATTAGAATTCATTATACTGGTGATTACCTTTTTTTTTTTTTTTAACTATTAACAATGGAAAACGAAGACTAAGACTTGAGTTTAATGAAAAAGCCCTTTATCGGATTTGAACCGATGACTTACGCCTTACCATGGCGTTACTCTACCACTGAGTTAAAAGGGCCTGTTTATTCAATTTAAAAAATTTAATAGTTTTAATTAAATTATGAGTTTACTACATATATATAGATATAATATATATAGACATATACATATCTACATATATGTATAAGAGCTCATTATCAACATTAAGATATTTTCTTCAATCATGTGATGGGGGGATTCATATCCCGAGCCAAATTCCATAAAAAAAAAAAAATGTCTAGCGTTTTTGAATTTTTTGGTTTAATATGAGATAGTGATAGGCATATCTCATCTGAACGATGAACGAAGAAATTAGTTAAAATTGAATGAAGAAAATAAATTTAATATTATAATTCTAATAAATATTATTAAATATTCTTTTTATCCCTTTTTTCTGTCGGATCAAGCACTACCCTAACTATGCTATGCATTGTATTATAATACATAATAATATATATATCTATATTAATCCGTATTGTAAATTAAAGTTATCTAGATTTCTGTATATTAATATTAAAAATTTCAAAGTAGAAAAGACTCTTTTGATCTAGTTATATAATATATTATAATTATATTGTATATTGACAATTCCAAAAAAACTTATCATACTATCAGCATAGTATGCTGATGGTCGGGCGGATCTGCCCCCATCGTCTAGCGGTTCAGGACATCTCTCTTTCAAGGAGGCAGCGGGGATTCGACTTCCCCTGGGGGTAGGGTACTACGAAAGGAAGTTAATCATGGATTATAACTAAACCTAGAATTAATTCTTCCTGGGTCGATGCCCGAGCGGTTAATGGGGGCGGACTGTAAATTCGTTGGCAATATGTCTACGCTGGTTCAAATCCAGCTCGGCCCAATAATTCGCCGTTCCATTGAATACGATCTAACCAGTTTAATTTGTCCTCCAGAAATAGAAATGCCCTATACGTCAAAATAAAGATCAACCATTTTTTTGATCTATCCATATTTTTTAATTAGTCATTTTTGACAATTAAAAAAAAAAAAAAAAGAACCACCGGTTACTAGTAATTATTGCTATAGTTCATATCCATGTGGATATGATATCAGTATATCATTTTTGTTTCTGTTACAACACGACGAGACGAATAGAATGTTCTTATGAAACCATAAGAATATGTATGCCATACACCTCGCTGGGATTGTAGTTCAATCGGTCAGAGCACCGCCCTGTCAAGGCGGAAGCTGCGGGTTCGAGCCCCGTCAGTCCCGAACTAGGATCCGATGAATTTATCAATTCATCTCCCACTTTTTACAGATAAAGTGGGACAGGGAGCAAGATCTAAGAATCCTTATTTATTTTGTTTTTCGTTTCACATTAATATTTTTATATTTATCATCAGACAAAAGAAATGCGGGAATTTTCATTTCTTTCACTACGGAATAGTACCGATTGATAAGGAAGAGACATATCTAGATTGATTGGTACGATCGGTTATATTACTCTATGCCAGTATTTTTAGAGATACCATATTCGTTATTCATTTGACTTTATTCATTGATTGTTCTTGAATAATGAAATGGAGTAGAGTGTCCAGCCCTTTTCCAACTCCGACTTGTGTATCCTCTATTTTTAATTAAAAAAATCTATCTCATTCAAATTTCATGCTAAATTTTTTATGTATGTGTTCTCTCCCAATCCAAGAAGAAAGAGAAGAGGATATTATATTAATTAATTATATTAATAATTAATATTAATTAAATCTATTAGTATATAATAATCTTAATTAAAATTATTTAATACTAAATCAAAAATTCAATTTCTAATCCAATTCCAATATAGAATGCTATTTTTTAATCCGTCCTTTTTCCATCTCACTTATATTGTTTGGGTCTTAGGTGTGACCTGACCCATTGAATACCGGTCATCTGATACCTCGTCAGATACTTAAATTAATTGTCTGTATTAAGTAAGTAGAACGAAGAAGGTAGGTTATAGAAACGAAAGAATGGAAAAGGACGAAAAATTAAATAGCATTCTATATTGGAATTGGATTAGAAATTGAATTTTTGATTTAGTATGGATAAAAAGTCTTCCTATGTTATACTATTAAATTCTCGACAATTAATTGATTTGATAGATTAGATCTATTGTTATTCATAATATTTTGATCTATTTGGCATCATCAGGATACAATTAACTTATTGAATTTACAGGAATCAAATTTTTCATCTCTATGGGATTAGATCCCGAGTTATTGTGAAACAAAAAAAATGAGATTATGGAAGTTAATATTCTCGCATTTATTGCTACTACACTGTTCATTCTAGTTCCTACCGCTTTTTTACTTATCATTTACGTAAAAACAGCCAGTCAAAATAATTAATTTT